GATGAACCGATTATAATTTTAAAATGGCAGTTCCAAAAAAGCGCACCTCTAGTTCCAAAAAACGTATTCGTAAAAATCTTTGGAAAAAGAAAGGATATTGGGCAGCATTGAAAGCTTTTTCATTAGCGAAATCTCTTTCTACCGGTAACTCAAAAAGTTTTTTTTGTGTGACAAATAAATAATTAAACAATAGACTAAATAATATGAATAGGTCTAATTCAAAAAAATGATTCTAATTTTTGTTAGAATTTTTTTTTGTAAAATTTCCAAGTTATCAAGAATATAAATAATATTAATCTAATAATAATAGATTATTATCTAAATTAATATTTCATTTGTTATTAAAACAAAATGAATTCCATTCTCTAATAGCAATAACAATATAAAATGGAATTCATTTTGTTATTTTTTAGTTCGAGCCATGACAAAATTATCTCGTTACAAATGTTGCTTTTATTTTCAGGAGACCATAAATAAAGTAATAAAAAAGTAATAAACTAAAAAATGAAAAATCCCGTTGTTAGTTAACTGAAAAAAAGGATACTCTAAAATAAAAATAACTAATAAACAAAAGATAAGATTATTAATATTATTAAAGAAAACGTTTAGATTAAATGCCTGATTTTGAAACAAATTTTTAGTCATCAATTTGAATGTTTCCTAAAAAAATATTGAATTAACCCTCCCAATCTCGACGATTGAATAAAAATAGGTTATTATGATTTTGAATAAGCCGCTATGGTGAAATCGGTAGACACGCTGCTCTTAGGAAGCAGTGCTAGAGCATCTCGGTTCGAGTCCGAGTAGCGGCATGGCTTTTTCTAAAAGAGTAAGCCCTATAATGAATTCAATTCCCTATTTCAATTCCTATAATTGAGAATCCCTTTAATAAATTTTATGATAGTTTCAACTTTAGAGCGTATATTAACTCATATATCCTTTTCGATCATTTCAATTGTAATTACAATTCATTTGATAACTTTATTTGTCGATGAAATCGTAGGACTATATGATTCATCAGAAAAGGGCATGATAGCTACTTTTTTCTGCATAACAGGATTATTAGTTATTCGTTGGATTTATTTTGGGCATTTACCATTAAGCAATTTATATGAATCATTAATTTTTCTGTCGTGGGGTTTTTCCATTATTCATATGATTCCGTATTTTAAAAAACATAAAAACCATTTAAGCGCAATAACGGCGCCAAGTGTTATGTTTACCCAGGGTTTCGCTACTTCAGGTCTTTTAAATGAAATGCATCAATCTGCAATATTAGTACCGGCTCTCCAATCACATTGGTTAATGATGCACGTAAGTATGATGGTGTTGAGCTATGCAGCTCTTTTGTGTGGATCATTATTATCACTAGCTCTTCTAGTCATTACATTTCGAGAATCCATAAGGATTTTTAGTAAAAGCAAAAATTTGTTAACTGAGCAATTTGCCTTTGGTGAGATTCAATACGTGAATGAAAGAAACAATGTGTTAAAAAACACTTCTTTGATTTCTTCTCAGAATTATTACAGATATCAATTAATTCAACAATTGGATCGATGGAGTTATCGTATTATTAGTTTAGGATTTATCCTTTTAACCATAGGTATTCTTTCGGGAGCAGTATGGGCTAATGAAGCATGGGGATCCTATTGGAATTGGGATCCAAAAGAAACTTGGGCATTTATTACTTGGACCATATTTGCGATTTATTTACATATCCGAACAAATAAAAATTATGAAACTGAAAATTCTGCAATTGTGGCCTCAATGGGCTTTCTTATAATTTGGATATGTTATTTTGGGGTTAATCTATTAGGAATAGGGTTACATAGTTATGGTTCATTTACATTACCATCTAATTGAATCTAATTAAATTTCTAATTGAATTTAAAGTACTTGACAACGAAAAGCCTAGGGCAGCATACATTATGAAACCCTTATATCAACCATCAAGAACCATTTGAATCATTCTATTTCCATTACTTGATTCAAATGGTTCTCAAAATGTCAAAATATCTGGTTATATTTTTATAATAGAATTCCAATTTTTTTATTTAACTTAAAAGCTGAAAAAGACTTTTTTTGGACAATGAACGATTTTTAAAATCATCGTATTTTTTTTTATTGACAAAAACTATCTATAAAAAAAATTTGATAGAATAGCTTCGACCTTCTCAACTGATAATGAGAAAACGAAATCGGGATAAATACCAATACCTATTACCGGTAAAAGGATCGAAATCGAAATAAATAACTCGCGCGGTCCAGAATCAAAAAAATAATAGTTTTTGGGGACATTAAAAAGCTTGTATCCATAGAACATCTGGCGTAACATAGATAATGAATAAATAGGAGTTAATATCATTCCAATTGCCATTACAAAAGTAATTAAGATTTTTGTTATTAAAAGATATTTTTGGCTAGTAAGTATTCCAAAAAAAACTACCAATTCGGCAACAAAACCGCTCATGCCCGGTAATGCAAGCGAAGCCATTGATAAGATACTGAAAGTCGTGAATATTTTTGGAATTGAGACGGCCATTCCGCCCATTTCGTCGAGGTAAACAAGTCGTATTCTATCATAACTCGTTCCGGCCAAGAAAAAAAGTGCAGCGCCAATAAATCCGTGAGAAATTATTTGTAAAATGGCCCCGTTGAGCCCTGTATCGCTTATAGAACCAATTCCTATAATTATGAAACCCATATGAGATACAGAAGAATAGGCTATTCGTTTTTTTAAATTACGCTGACCCGGAGATGTTAAAGCTGCATAGATAATTTGAATTGTGCCTACTATCATCAACCAGGGAGAAAATATAGAATGGGCATGGGGTAATAATTCCATATTGATCCGAACCAACCCATATGCTCCCATTTTTAATAAGATTCCGGCTAAAAGCATACAAGTACTATAATGTGCCTCTCCATGGGTGTCTGGTAACCATGTGTGTAGGGGTATGATCGGTGATTTGACAGCAAAAGCAATAAGAAATCCAATATAAAATATTATTTCCAGTGCTACAGGATACGATTGATTAGCTGATGTTTCAAAATTTAATGTCGGTTCATTGGAGCCGTATAAACCAATACCCAGAACTCCTATTAATAAAAAAACGGAACCTCCAGCAGTGTACAAAATAAATTTTGTAGCTGAATACAAACGTTTCTTTCCACCCCACATGGATAGAAGTAGATAAACGGGAATTAATTCTAACTCCCACATGATGAAAAAAAGTAAAAGGTCTTGAGAAGAAAATAGTCCTATTTGACCACTATACATTGCTAACATTAGGAAATGGAATAGTCGTGAATCTCGAGTAACGGGCCAAGCCGCTAAAGTAGCTAAAGTTGTGATAAAGCCTGTCAGTAAAATGGGTCCTATAGAAATTCCATCTATTCCTAATCTCCAGTAAAAATCAAAATAATTGATCCATTTATAATTCTCCGTTAGTTGCATTAACGGATCATCCAATTGGAAACGATAACCGAATGCATAGGTTGTTAGAAGGAGTTCTACTATACATATACATATAGTATACCACCTTATTACCTTATTTCCTCTATGAGGAAGAAAGAAAATTAAGGAACCCGCGGATATTGGCAAAACTACAACTAGCGTTAACCAAGGAAAATTATTCATAGTAAAAACAAAATAAACTTGGACCAGAAAAACCCGTGCTCGAAATAAATATATTTTGAGCGCGGGTTTTTGTCGGTAAAGGTAAAAAAATCAAATGTATTCGAGTAGGGTTTTCTGAAACGTATTAATAAGCTAGACCCATACTTCGAGTTGTTTCATGCCATAAATAAACGCGAACACTCAAGAAATCCGTTGGACAGGCAGATTCACATCTCTTACAACCGACACAGTCCTCTGTTCTTGGAGCAGAAGCTATTTGCTTAGCTTTACATCCGTCCCAAGGTATCATTTCTAATACATCAGTTGGGCAGGCTCGCACACATTGAGTACACCCTATACACGTATCATAAATCTTTACTGAATGTGACATTGGATCTATAAATTTTTAAACGTCAGAAATTTTCGATCTAGTAAACTTGTAAATGAATCATATATTTAGACACCAGATGAATCAATAATTTACCAGAAATTTGGAAGCAATCTACTTCTGGATCGACTCATACGATAGAACCAAGATACTTTGATTTCTTACATTTTCTAAAATATGGATTAGATTTAATGTATGGTCATGTTAATTAGAATTTATGAATATTGTAATTTCTATGATTAATACTACACTACTTATTCAACAAATTCGATTGATTGATACGAGTTGATTTTCTGTTACGATAAATTGACGAAACAATGGCCAGTCCAATAGCTGCTTCAGCGGCGGCAATAGCTATAACAAAAATTGAGAAAATATTTCCTTTTAATTGCCGGCTATCAAAAAAATCAGAAAATGTTACGAAATTTATATTAACCGCATTCAGTATAAGTTCAAGACACATAAGGGCTCTAACCATATTTCGGCTTGTGATCAATCCATAGATACCGATAGAAAATAAGTAGGCACTCAAAACAAGTACATGCTCGAGCATCATTGACTAACTCCTTATCAATTTTGATTCATTTCAATATGAACTGAATAACAATTCAACAGATTCAATTGACTAGAATATAAAGTGCGGAACAAAGAAATATATTGTATTGGTAATAGATTAAATAAAAGAGTTTTTATTTTGACTTTTAGACATAACCAATTTTAAAACCAATTTTAAAATGGAAGATAAAAAAATGTAATAACACAGAACAGAGTTGAATTTTGATTACTGTTGGAAATTCTAGAAATTTATTACTGGCGCGCTACCGCAATTGCGCCTATTAAAGCGACTAAAAGAATTATCGAAATGAATTCAAATGGAAGAAAAAAATCTGTTGATAAATGAATTCCAATTTGTTGACTATTACTTATCAAATCTTGCTCTATAATCTGGTTTGATCTTGCAGTCCAAATAATCCCGTACCATGACGTATCCGTAATACTAATCATTAGTAAAACAAAAATACTTGTACAAACTGGTAAAGTAATCCCATCCCCAACAGTCCAAAGATTAAAATCTTTGTAATCTTCTGAACCATTCATAAACATCACAGCAAATACAATTAAAACATTTATAGCTCCCACGTAAATAAGAAGTTGTGCAGCAGCTACAAAATAGGAGTTTAATAGAATATAAAATAAGGATATACAAACAAGAACCAGCCCCAATGAAAAGGCAGAATAAATGGCGTTGGTAAATAATACCACACCTATACCGCCTAGTATAAGACCCAATCCCAGAAAGACTAAAAGAAAGTCATGTATTGGTCCAGGCAAATCCATTATATGTAAAATAAGAGATAAATAAATCTAAATGTTTTTCATGACTTTATTGAGACCCGATCAGAAATTTTTTTTAATAATTTTTCAAAAATTCCTAATTAAATCCTAAGAGATAGGACTAAATGTAGGTACAATTATTGGGCTAATTTTATTCTTTATCTGAAGGAATAGGTCTAATCCGAAATTTTTTATTTCGAAATATATACAGATATATTAATTAATAGATTTTCAATCAAAATAAAGATTCGCTTCTTATCAACCAATTAATAGTTGGAATTTCATTTCTAGTTATTGACCAAACAAAACAAAAGAACCTTTATTTCTTTTAAATAAATAAATCAAAACCGAACCTTAGTATTGTTAAAGTAATTGGAATTTATTCTTGAATCAAGAGATTTACTTATTTTTTATTTGAGGTGAATTAAAAATTGTTCGAATTGTATAATCGTCAACTACTGACATTGGTAAACGACCTAAAGCAATTTGATTATAATTTAATTCGTGACGATCATAAGTAGAAAGTTCATATTCTTCAGTCATTGATAAACAATTTGTTGGACAATACTCAACACAATTACCACAAAATATACAGATTCCGAAATCAATACTGTAATTTAGTAATCGTTTCTTTCGAATATCTGTTTCTAATTTCCAATCAACAACGGGTAGATCTATAGGACATACACGAACACATACTTCACAAGCAATACATTTATCAAATTCAAAATGAATTCGACCACGGAAACGTTCCGCGGTGATTAATTTTTCATACGGATATTGAATAGTTACGGGTAAACGATTTGCGTGAGATAAAGTAATCATGAAACCTTGACCGATGTACCTTGCAGCCCGTACTGTTTGTTGACCATAATTCATGAACCCAGTTACCATAGAAAACATATCGTGAATATATATATGAATAATTTTATGTTTGTTTATTTCTCTTGTTTGAGACAAATTGTGAATATAGAATATTCCTTTATAGCGAAAAGAGTTGAGAAGAAGTTGTTAATAATAGATTACCGAGAGAGATCGGTAAAAGAAATTTCCATCCAAGATTTAATAGTTGGTCCATTCTTAGCCTCGGCAAAGTCCATCTTGTTGTGATAGGAATGAACAAGAACAAATAAGTTTTAGTTAATGTAATAAAGATACCAATCGTCGCTTCAAAGACTCCACCTAATTTATTTATTTCAAAAAACTCAGAAACATATATGTCTGGAATAGATATATTCCAGCCTCCCAAGTAAAGAACTGTTACAAATAATGAAGAAACTAATAGGTTTAGATAAGAAGCAACATAAAATAAACCAAATTTTATACCCGAGTATTCGGTTTGATAACCTGCTACTAATTCTTCTTCTGCTTCTGGTAAATCAAAAGGTAATCTCTCACATTCTGCTAGGGAAGAGATGAGAAAAATGATAAACCCTATAGGCTGACGCCATAAATTCCACCCCCCAAAACCATATTTTGATTGCGCCTCAACTATATCAATTGTACTTGAACTGTTAGATAATCATAGTCGGTGATACCATCACTGTTATCATCGCTATTACAGAACCGTACATGAGATTTTCATCTCATACGGCTCCTTAAAGGCCATAAATAAATCTAAGGACCGGGTAAGTATTATTTTATCTTGATACATTTGTAGGATGGATAAGGTCAAATCTTATGGGACGGTCCAAAATTAGACCAATAGAATTCTGTCTGTTATAATTATTAGTTTTAAATAATTGTTATTTTAATAATTAAATAAATTAATAATAAAATAAAAAAAAACTAAAGTACTTCTGAATTGATCTCACCCCTTCTTTAAAAAATTTCAATTTTTCTTTGTTGAGTAATAACTTAATTCTTCAATAAAATACTTCTTGTAGAAATATAACTAACATAATTAACCCTTCGTTTTTACTTACGAAAAAAAAAATTCCATATTAATTCATGAATTATGATATATATTCTATATATATATGAATATAGAATATGAATATGGAAAAGGATAAAAAAGATATATTTTTTTATTGGAATTGGGTTTCTTTCTCTTTTTTTTTTTTTTTTCGTTCCTATTCTTCTTTCTATTTCTTAAAAAAAGAGGGCTTACAAAATAAAGGATTTTTTCGTTCCCAATAGTTATGTATTTCATCGGTGGATAGGAGCATACTCTGGATTGGAATAGTGCCTTGGGGAGTACTTCCTAATAATTTCTACTAACTTTAAGCCCCGATTAGTATTCGTTGTTTGTATATTATGTAAAAAAGCCCTTTTTGGATAATTTACATAATTTCCATTTCCATTACAAATCCGTTACATATCTTGGTGTTTCTAACCATCCACTCGTTTTTGTTCAACCCTCCGTTATGATAATACATGTATGTTAATCCATACAAATGATAGTGAAAAATCAATACGGTGGATTTTTTGAGCCCGCTTCAAGTCAGGATGACTAATCGACCAATCTTGGCTTGGGGTAAACGATTTCTTATGTTTATGTTTATTTTCGCTTAACTCTTTAACTCTTATACATGGAAAATGAGACTCAATATTTTTACTGCGAATTTATATATTTATATATTCTAAATTATATAATATATATATAAGCTGTTTTCTTTCACTCAATATAACTATTTTATTGAATTTTTCAATCCGAATAATGAATAAAAAAAAAAATGAAGATCTCTAACCCTACTCAATTCATTCCACCGTTTTCCTCGAAAGGAAGAATAGAGAAAGGTTTATGTCTATATATCAACGAATCGCACGTAGAGATATTGATAACACGCATAAAGTTAATGGTATTTCATAACTAATTGATTGAGCAGCAGCTCGTAGACCACCTAAAAAGGAATATTTATTATTTGACCCGTATCCTGACATAAGAAGTCCAATGGGAGCAATACTTGAAATGGCAATCCATAAAAAAACACCAATATTGAGATCCGCTAAAACAAGACGATACCCAAATGGAACTACTAAATAGCTTACTAAAATGGATATAACTGCTATGGATGGACCGATACTGAATAAACGAGTATCCCCTCTAGATGGAAAAATATTTTCTTTGAAAAGAAGTTTTGTCCCATCTGCTAGAGCTTGAAGAACTCCCAAAGGGCCGGCGTATTCAGGTCCAATACGTTGTTGTATTCCCGCGGATATTTCTCTTTCTAACCATACAATTACCAGTACGCCTATTGTAATTCCCAATACAAGAGTCAAAATAGGAATAAGTAACCATATAATTCCATAGACCCCCTTTAAAAATTCCAATCTAGAAAAAGAATCGATCTCTTGTAATTCTAGTGTATCTAGTGTATCAATTATCATTTCAACGATCAACTTCTCCCATAATGATATCTATACTACCTAGTATTGTCATAATATCAGCCAATTTCATTCTTTTAACTAACTGAGGAAGAATTTGCAAATTGATAAAACCCGGCGGTCGAATTTTCCATCTCCAAGGAAAACCACCCCGATCCCCTATCAGGAAAATCCCTAATTCGCCTTTTGGAGCTTCGACTCGCACATAAAGTTCTTGTTTCGGCAATTCAAATGTAGGAGAAGGTTTTTTACTAATAAAGCGATATTCAAAATCATTCCATTCTGGATTCCTTTCTCTATCAAAGTATCGGATTTCTAAATTCTCATATGGTCCCCCCGGAATTCCTTCGAGAGCCTGTTGAATAATTTTTACAGATTCCACCATTTCACCAATTCGGACTAGATAACGAGCCAATGAATCCCCTTCTTTTTGCCACTGTACTTCCCAATCAAATTCGTCATAACACTCATACTGATCAACTTTACGAAGGTCCCATTGTATTCCGGACGCTCGCAGCATTGGTCCTGATAAACCCCAGTTTATTACTTCCTCTCGACCAATAATGCCTACCCCCTCGACTCGTTCTAAAAAAATAGGATTGCGTGTAATAAGTTGTTGATATTCAGCAACCCTTATTAAAAAATAATCGCAGAAATCCAAACATTTATCTATCCAGCCATAAGGGAGATCCGCCGCCACCCCTCCGATCCGAAAATAATTATGCATCATTCTCATACCGGTGGCAGCTTCGAATAGATCATATACTAATTCTCTTTCTCTGAAAATATAGAAAAAAGGAGTCTGTGCACCAATATCCGCCATAAAAGGGCCGAGCCATAACAGATGAGAAGCTATACGACTCAACTCCAACATAATTATTCTGATATAGCTGGCTCTTTTAGGTACTTGAATATTTCCCAGCTGTTCCGGCCCATTTACTGTTATTGCTTCTGTGAACATAGTAGCTAAATAATCCCAACGTGTTACATAAGGCAAATATTGTATAATTGTTCGGTTTTCCGCAATTTTTTCCATCCCTCGGTGTAAATAACCCAATATGGGTTCACAGTCAATAACATCTTCACCATCTAGAGTAATGATAAGTCGAAGAACACCATGCATTGATGGATGGTGGGGACCCATACTGACTACCATCAGGTCTTTTCTTGTAGCTGGTATATTCATAGGTTTTTCCTTAATTCACTCTTTCATGAATTGAATTGCTGAAAACGAAAAAAAGTTCATTCAAATTCACGATCTAATAAATCAAATAATTCAAAATGCTTCTTCAAATTAACGAGTTTTTGATTCACGAATATCCAACCGATTAATCAATTCTTTATAACCTATTCTATTTTTCTTTGACAAATAAGATAGCAGGCGTTGGCGTTTTCCCAGAATTTTACGTAGACCTCTCTGAGATAAATAGTCTTTTTTGTGTAATTGTAAATGGGAAGTAAGTCTTCGTATCCTATTGGTGAAACTTAATATTTGAAATTCAACAGAACCCCTATTTTCTTCTTTTTCTTCTTGTGAAATAACTGAGATGAATGAATTTTTTACCATAAAACGAACCCCCCTTCTTTTTTTAAGATATTTTAAGATATTTTGATTGATAGATATTTTTATTGATCAGTAATAATAATGGCACTTGTTTTAGTTTGGTATAGAGAATAATCTTAATTTCGGTCTAATTTCGATTTTTATTAAATCAAATTAAATCAATCCTATTTTAATTTCAAAATTTGAAAAGGTATACAGTATACAAAGGTATACAAAAGGATGGTTGTTTTCTATCCTCCAAAACGATAAAAACTTAGTCCTAAAATCAGACGATTTTATTGATTCATTTCTAGATCGAATTGATATGTCATTGAATTAGTATCATGTATCAGAATAGAATGTAAGACATTGAATGTGCGCACCTCTTTGTCGTCATCGACCCGCTGCGTTATGGGAAAGATAGCAAAACTTTACTAGTAATGGATTTTCAATCGCGGATACATATGTATCCTTACCATACCGAAACGACTGCCGTTATTGCTATCAAACCAATACCGATTCATACAAGCTAAATCTTCTAATCGATAATTGGGCCATAGAAATAACTTTAAGTTAATAAGTTTCTTTTTATATCCTTTGTTTTTATCCAAAACTTGACTGTTTACCTTATTACCATTCCCTAATGCTGAATTTTTATGCATATCATTTCTATTCCTAGAATTGAAACAAATTAGAATTCTAAATTCTCTCCGAAGTCTAGGTGATAAAATATTTTCAGGAACAAACAAATCATAATGATTTTTATCTCTATTTCCAGTCATCTTTTTATATTTGGTAATGACTTCATCAGAATTCTTATCAATATGGGTTTTTTCTCTGTATTTTTGATTCATTTTGTGTTTACTTTGATGAACCGATGAAATACCAATGGTTTGATACATAATAAATTGCCCATCATTTTTTATAGATAGACGAATTGGTTCAATAATCAAAATTCCTCTTTTGATGAATTCCGTAAGAGTTAAATTTTTCTCAATTATCAGAATATCAAGACTCATTTCTCCTCTTTGAATAGAGGATATAGTTATTTCTCTTGGATTTATCAGTCTAAGCAGGAGACAATATACTTTGATGTTATTGATTATTTTTTTAGTTAAAATATCATCCCATCGCAATTGAAACTGAAAATACCTGTTTAGTAAGAAATCAAACTCCTCTTTTGTATCATTCTTGTCTTGTTTTTTATTTTTTTGTTTTTTCATCTCCGAGTCCATATAATCTTCTTCAACATCTTTTTCTTGGTTTGAAAGAGCAGATTCAAGGTTTGTTTGGTCCGCTGATTCTTTTTGCTCTTTATTTCGTTTTTTTAATTCAAGAGATTTTTTTTCATTGGAGGATATAAAAAGATCTTTATCAGTAACGTTTTCATTTATATTAGAATCTAAAAGAAGTAATTTTTTTGGTATAACCCACGGTTTAGTTTTATACAAATTATAAAGGATCAAAAATTCGGAGAAGAACCAACGTTCAAGATTTGATATGGGGCGGTTTAATATTTCTTCATTCATTCCCATCCAATCCAATTTTTTTTTTTGATTAGATAAATAGATTTCTTGATCTTGATGAATTGTGAGATCAAAAAAATTTTGCTTATTCATTTTATCAATTATTGGATAATCATTAAGTTTATCCTTAGTACATTTTTTATTACTGTTTGGGTCAGTATCAATATTGATCCAAGCTTCAATATTGATTTTCTTTCTAAGACAAAAATGGATAATTCTCCAATCAAAATATTTTCTATCCAGATTTTTATCCATATCTGTAATATCATGTTGTACTCGATCATTATTGATAGGGATAATAGGAATACCTTCCATCATATAAAAAGATTTGAGTTTATTTGTGTTGGAGTTCGAAAAAACTTCTTGGTTGTTTTTTACGTGTAATGACAATTCATAAATTGACGAGTACTTCGTATTTTCAGAATTAATAGATTTATATGCTAACCGATCATATTTATATTGTTTTTTAAAATTCTCTTTTTCATTCAGTAATGAAGCCTTTTCAAAATTTTTTAGTTTTTCGTAGTGAATAAATTTCGTTTTTTTAGATGAGTTACTTAAATCCTTATTTTTATTCATATAATGGTGATTGAATCTATTTCGCCATTTTTGTGGTACTAGTCTAGACCATCTAATGTGAGATATATCATATTGATAATGATTCCTTAACCAATTTGTCCATTGATTTATTCCAGAATTCTGATAATTTTTATGTCTTAATTGAGAAAGAAAAAGTTCTTGTGTTCCAACAAAATAACTCCTTATTTCATTCTTAATAAAAGGAGCTGCTCCATTATATTGCAAGACAGATTTTAACTTATAAAAATCCAAATTGACAAATTGGGTTTGTGAGAGTTTGTAAAATACATAGGCTTGTGAAAAGTAGGATAAGTCACAAAAAGTATTTGAATTTTTTTTACTAATATTACTATTATATAGTGTCTTTTTTATAGTCAAAATAAAATGAATTAAACTTTGATTTTTTTTATCTATTTTTTCTTGATTTGTTTCATTATTGGTAATGTATTTATTAAATTTTTTTTTTATTGAGTCACGAAATGGTTGTGTATTGATCCTAGGAATATTAATGATCCACAGAAAGATATCTATGTATATCCTTTCAATGAAAAATTTTATAAAATAATGTGATTTGCGTATTAGTCGAGCATTTTTTCTTTTTAATATCTGCCAAATATTTTTTTGTGCTTTCAACCTTTTATTATCATCACTTATTTTGTTAAAACTAATATTTCGATCCGGAATTCTAAATCCGCCCTTTTTTTCATTTGTAATTTTTTCTATTTGATTTATGACCGTGTTTGTTCTATCAGTTAGATCCTGCATTTTTTTTTCTGTCAACGAATAATTTGTCCAATTCCGAGGTATAGTTTCAATGGACGATGGTATAGTTTCAATGGATGATTCAGGAATCATCAGATTACTTATTATCAAATCTTTTTTAGTTTTATTCAATTCATATACTTTTCTTTTTCTCAATCCAAATAATAGAATTGGATTTATTTTTGATAGTTCTTTTTTTATTTCTTTTAAAAAAAGAATCCTTTTAATGATCCATTTTTTTATTTCTTTTGAAACATTTAGAAACAATTTTGTTTTTTCTTTAAAAATTTTTAGAATTAGAAAACATTTCTTTTTCAATTTTCTAATTTTTCTTTTGAGTTCTTTAAAAATGGGTTCAAAAAAAGATTCGTGTTTTCTGGAAGAATCAAAAGGGAATTCTGCTTCCATTCCAAAAATTGTTAGAAAACACGAATCTTTTTTTGAATCTTTCTTTTTCATTGGATCGTTATAAGGGGCTCGTGAATTCGATCTATGCCAAGGTTTCAGACGAAAAGGAAATAGGATCTTAATCTGAATACCGTCTGTTAACCAATCTTTTGGAAATTCTTTTTCTGATAATTGAACGCCATTATAGGTGCATTTAACATGAATTTCTCGATTCCAATCCTTAAAATCTTCGGACCATTCAGGAAATTGAAATAATAGCATACGGGCGATATTTTTAAATATTATCAATGAAGGCAATATAATATATTTTCTAAGAATCGATTGGGTTATTAATAAAAAACCTCTTATTACTTGAGCAAGTAAAATACTATCCCAGGCTTCCGCTATTTCTATACGTGCTTTCTCCTTTCTTTTGGCTTCTTCTTTTTTATCTTCTTCCTTTTTTTTCTCACTTTCTTCTGTGGTTTTCTCTTTAGAATCCGAAATTTTGAGTTCTGTGTTTGTCCACATACCATTTCTAAAAATTCGGTTTATACGTTCGGAAATATCAAAAGAAAAAAAAGGGGATTTGTTTATTCGGTCCAAAAAGAGGGGGGAATGCACGTCTGCCTCAAAGAATTTCCAAGTAACTATTTTACGTCTTTGAGCACGTACAGAGCCTTTGATTAGGTCTCGACGAAAATCTGGTTGTTGTGAATAACGTATCAAAGCAACTTCGTCTGGTTCATCAGTATCATCAGTTTCTTGGGTATTACTATAAGTATCAGTATTCTCTTGGTTATCAGTAAAAATAATTACACTTTTGTCTTTTCTTGAGCGAATCTGCATATTCTCTATCTCACCCTCCTCTCGTTCTTCCTCGTCTAGTTCCCAATCAGCAATTAATTTGTATGGCCAGTAAGGGATTTTTTTATGTATTTCTGTTAATGCAATAGATTTTTTTTTTATCGTTTTCTCGTTTGGAAGAGTTCTATCTGCATCAAATAAAAATTTTAAAACTTTTATTCTATCTTCTGAATCAATTCTTACTTGTTCATGTTTAGGAACTATAAAAGGTCTTTTAAAATTTAAACTTGATGTTGATTTTACAGCAAATTCATTGATTAAGTTCAATAAATAATCCATTTGCTTTGCGCATGCTTTTGTATCAAATGAATTTGGTTTCTGTTCAAATTCTAGGCGATTAATAATAAAAAGGATACTATGAATCTTATTTATCAAAAACTTTTCTATAGAATTTTTTCGAGAAATTTCCTTTTTAATTGAAAGTGAAAACAATTTTTTGATTCGTCCACGATAGGGTCCATTTATGAAAGGATCATATAGTTGGGGTAAATATTCTTTTTTAGTCTTATCATTACACAACCGAGTTCTTTTTTCGAGTACATTCAGAACAACGGATTCGTTAATGAGAGTTTGAGCTAAATTTTTATCGAGAGTTTTTACTCTATTTATAAAAAGTTTGCTTATATTTTTCTGTTTATGTTCATTGTTATAACTCCACTGGTTAAAA